AAACCGAATAAAATTTATTCTATTGACAATTTCAAAAAACTGTTCATACTATGAGTATAATATGCTGACGATCGGGCAAATGTGCCCCCATCGTCTAGTGGTTCAGGACATCTCTCTTTCAAGGAGGCAGCGGGGATTCGACTTCCCCTGGGGGTAGGGTATTACGAAAGGAAGTTGATGGGGGATTCGTTCGAAGTCTGGAATTTTTTCTTCCTGGGTCGATGCCCGAGCGGTTAATGGGGACGGACTGTAAATTCGTTGGCAATATGCCTACGCTGGTTCAAATCCAGCTCGGCCCAATAATTCACTGATCCACCATGAAATGATATAACCCCTTTGTTCTTTCAAAATGTCTGATAAAAAAAAAAAGAAGTAAAAATTTCTGCTCTACTTGTTATTTATTTTTATTTATTTGTTATTTATTTGATTTGCTTTCTTTTTTTACCACAAATTATGATCTTTCTGACGATCTAGATTCATATCAGGATTTGTAAGTAGAAAGTCTAAGAAAAAAAGTAGAAAGAAAAAAGAGTCTTTTTTTTTTTATTGAAAGGTTGATTATCAATTGATTTTGCGATTTTTATTTGAAATAACGATTTATTTGAAATAACGAAAAGATAACTAGTAATTCGTGCCATTATCACTAAAATCTATATGCGTGTGGATATCAATATTACCTACCACTCGCACTCTGTTACAACGAGGCGATTCCAATTTAAAATCTAAACAGAAAGTGTTTGAATGAAATCAGAAGAATATGTATGCTGTATTTCGTTTCCCTGGGATTGTAGTTCAATTGGTCAGAGCACCGCCCTGTCAAGGCGGAAGCTGCGGGTTCGAGCCCCGTCAGTCCCGACAAATAACCAATAATCCAATAAAAAAAAAATACATCAATTCATCTCTTCATTTTCTATAATCTGTAATAAGGGGTACAAATAGCAGAATTTCATTCCCAAAGTGGATCCTTAATATTAATATTATTTTATATAATTTATTTTCTTTATTTTCGTTTTTCATCAAAGCAAATACAAATAGGGTCATTTTCATTTCATTTCTTCAACTAGTATCGATAGAGATGGATAAAGACACATGTGGATTAGTACAATTATTGGTAGCATCATCTTCAGGATTCCAAGAGCTACCTCACTGAATTTTGCCTTTTCGATTCCTCCCGATCCGTATAATGAAATCGAATCGAGTACCCTATCTTTCCCGGTAGCACATACACAAATGGAATTCTTATTTGTACGGTACAAAATGACTTAAATTCTTTTGATAAAATCCTTTTAATCGGAAAAGTCTCTTCTTTATTCTTTTTTGGCTCTGATTTTGTGTAACCTCAATTATTTGAAACAATCTATCTCATTCAAATTGTACACTGAAGTTTTGATATATTATATGGAATATGGATCCCATTCCTAATTCAATCAAGTAAAGAGTATATTAATAAAAGAAAAATCAAATAAGGACCCTGCCTCTCTTATAGAGAGAGGAAATCGATAATCTTTTTTAAGGATTTATGCCGAAGAAAAAACAAACTATAAAAAAGTAAATTTGGTAGAATATTCGATTTTTTTTTTTATACTGTACTAGGACTTATCTTTATCGCACTTTTTTTTGTTTGTTTGTAACTTATGTAAGTTTAAAGAGGATTAGATGATACTTAGTCAGATGATTGTATAAGGAAGGAGATAGTTTTATAGAAAAGAATAGAAAAGATAGAAAAGATAGAAAAGAAAGAATGGAAAAGAATGATAAATAAAGTAACAAAGTAAGAAAATTTTCGATTGGGTCAGGAATACTTTTTTGGATTTGGTATGAATAAATGATCTTTCTATGTTATACTATTCAATTCTCGACGATAAATCGATTTGAGAGTTCAGATATTGTTATTCATGATATTGATCTGATTTGATATCATCGAGATGGAATTCATCCCATTGAATTTAGAGGCGAAAGATTTATCATCTCTTATGGGATTAAATCCCGAATTATTGTGAAGTAAAGAAAAACGAAACGATGACATTATGGAAGTAAATATTCTCGCATTTATTGCTACTGCACTGTTCATTCTAGTTCCTACTGCTTTTTTACTTATAATATATGTAAAAACTGTTAGTCAAAGTGATTAATTTGAATGAAACTTGACTTCTTAGTTCTTATCAATATCAAGAATTAACGAAATAAAATGAAAATAATTCCAATTTTGTGTTTTAGCTGAAATGAGCGAACTAGAATCAGCAGGATTCTATGAGACCCGATAGTATGGTAGAAAGTAATATATTTACTACCATACTATCTATTTTTGTTATTCTAGTATACTAGAATATAAAGTGGTACTGGGCTTAATATGGATCAATCTAGAATGTCATCTTCATATATAGATAGATATCTAGACAATAGATATTAATTATCTATATGGAATGTAGATAAGGTTCAAATTGGATTTCTTTTTTTCATATGTTTGATTTGTGTTGGTTCCAATTAATAATTAATCTGGAATAGTTGAAAGGCGCCTCTTACTCTTATGATTCTAATTCCTGGATTTCTTATTATTGTCAATATGAATCCCGGAATCCATTGAAATAATCAAATCAATGAAAAGAAAAAAAAAAGAATAGTCGGGGTATGTATTAATAAAAGAAAATCAAGAAATCTTTTTTTAGCATTCCATTGATTGAACAGTTGACAAATCATCCAAGGAAAGGAGTTTTTTTCAGATTTCGACGAAAAGAAAAGGATTAGTAAACCTCGCCAATTTGAAATCTTTGAATCATAATATGAAATGAGTCAAGTCAATAAAGTATAGCATAAATCGAATTTATAAATTTATAAAACGAAAATAATAAAAAAAATACTAAACTAAGTACTAAGTACGCAATATGTGACTTCTCCAAGAAAATATCTTAGTATGCGGAGTATCCCCTTAGAGAATCAGTATGTCTATTTTATTTCCCGTAGAAAATCTTAATTTAATAACTTTTAAATAACTAAAAAAAGAACTACTTTCTTTTGTCTTTGAACCAGAAAAAGGCAAACAAATAAAAAGTAAAAAAGGTCCCGCTGTTCCTTATTATCCATATATAACTCTGATAAGAGCCGGTTTATCATAATATAATAAAGAATTTAGGAAGAATTCGGTTGGAATAACTTTCCTATCATTTGTATTCTTTTTGCTTTTGAAGTATGAACACTGGAATCATTAAAATATTTATTTGATTATGATTAAAAGGGTATTATTCAAATATTATTCATATCGAATCGAATAGAATTTTGAAATTGAATTCAATTATTGAATTCAATTTCAATATTTCACTATAAATTGTTCAATTTAAAATTTAAAATAGTTAAATTTAAAAGTCTTTGCGGAACGATCTATAAAAGAATTGATAGAGTTGCATTTCTCAACTCAATTAGTAGTATCCCTAGATCAATTAGTAGTATCCCTAGAGTCCACTTCTTCCCCATACTACGAGTGAAAGGGAAAATGTAAAGACTACCATCAAAGCAGCCCAAGCGAGACTTACTATATCCATGTGAATTATGTCCCCTATCTCTATGAATATGAAGGAATTTTGCTAGTATTGTTCACTTTTTTCCATTATTTTTCACTAATAATAGTGACTATTAATAATAATAGTCACTAATAATAATATTATTATCGCTGGTGCAGAGTAAAAAAAAAGATTTTGTCCAATACCATTGATAAAACAATCCAAAAAATCTAATTCAATTAATTATAAGAAGTTCTTATATGAGTGCTAGTAGAATCGGGAAAGATTAAGGGCAAACAAAATCAAAATAAGTAGCGGCGCTCTTGGAAATATCACGAGTCTTTTTCCTCCGCTGTTTCTATTGGGGACAATCTATCAGCAAACCAGAATAAGGTATTTCCCCTCTTTTGTTGATCAGGCGACACCCGGATTTGAACTGGGGAAAAAGGATTTGCAGTCCCCCGCCTTACCACTCGGCCATGTCGCCAAGGCAATAGAAAATAGAAATCAAAAATAGAAGAAAATATCCTCCCCCTTCTTTGTTTTTTCTTACTAAACTTCTTTTTTTTGCAATTGTATCTTGAATCCCATTTTTCTTAATCTGAATCCCTTTCCTAAAACTAAAATAAATCCTTCTTTTTTTGGATTGGATCCATCTCTTTGATTACTTTTCTATAGTATGTCAAAACACGCACTATCTGAATTCTTTCTCCTTTCTATTGAAAGGAAAAATTAAATGTGAATTTTCAGTGACAAAAGCCAAAATTCAGGACAAATTGGAACCGTTAACTATTGAATGAAAATTCATGAACGATTCTCGAATTTGAATCTAAAATTGTATTTCCCGAATTATAATTATATAAGAAAATCAAAATGGATATCTAACTATCCAGTATTGATTCTTTTCAATAATTCAATAAAAAAAATCAATAAAAAAAAAGCCTTATCCATTTCAATTATAACAACAATTATGAGTATATGTAAACCCCAGAACATAAATTATTACACGTATACCGCTAATCAGATATCTTATCTGTTTATGATTCCTATAGAAAATCGATATTTTGCTAGAACACGCCATGCGCTGTACAGAATAGACCCGCAATACAAGGAAAGACATATATAGGTAGCTATAGTTCTATCCGCGTATGCTTAATAAAGCCTTCTTCTGCGCTTGAACAAACTCTATTAAAATAAAAAAAAATATCTCTGAAAAAAAAAGCAAAAAAGCTAAGTGTTAAAAAAACAATTTTATATTGTTTCTAACTATTGGATTTTTATCTCATCGAAGAGATAAAATCACGAATTATGTATTTCACTGGTATCTAATTGTATTGGAATATGTAATATCATAAATAATAGTAGAAATTGAATCCCTTTTTGTTATTCTATATAAAATAGAAAATTCCATAAGTCTAAGTTAAGTGGAATTTCTCAATTCTTTTCCAGTTGTATCTGTTGCAAATTCCAATTTGAGTAGAAAATCCAAATTCGCTTTACTTTATT